TTTTCTATATAATCTCGAAAGAAAAAAACCTAAAACCTCGAAAGGAAACGATAATAGAAATTGCTAATTACAAGTTTTAAAAATCTAGTTATCGTTTAAAATCTAGTTAAAATAAATAAATCTTTTTTTTTACTAATCTCGTTCTCCGTGTAGGATACCTCTTTTCTTTTTAGTCTCATTCGATAGATTAAATGAAGAAAACTGCTCTACTATTTAATTTAATCTAATGAGTTCAAATTTTAGTAAATTCAATTTTAATAAAGTAGAAAGAGGCGTATTCTAGGTTCTAAGGTCAATAAAAAAAAAGAATCAAACAACTTATTTTCAAATTTTTACATATTCATTCAAAAAAAGTGATATGTTTTGACTGAAGTTAGATAATAGAGTTATTTTTTTTATGTATTATTTTTTTTTATGATTAATTTCTTAAAGAGTTTTTCAATTAATAAGTTACGTTAATTCTGACTCCTGAGATAGTGCAGATGCCAAAGACGATGAATTGAGTTCTTTTTATCTTTCTCTATTTTTGTTCATACCACCTATAATGATTGATAATTCACAAATTTTCAATTGAATTTTTTTAATTCTTGGAACTAGTTATCTTTCTCTATTTCTTAAAAAAAATTTCAATTGAAACTTAGGGAAGTACTTTAAGAAACATATGTATAAAAAAACATATTTTATTGAGTCCCTTCATGCCTACTATAACTAGTTATTTCGGTTTTCTACTAGCAGCTTTAACTATAACCTCAGTTCTGTTTATTGGTCTAAGCAAAATACGACTTATTTGAAATTAATTGAATGCAGATTTTTTTATAAAAAAGGATTTCGGTGGTATTTATTAATATGTTCGATAGTTCCTTACCGTGTTAATTACCAAATTTTGGTCATTGAGATTCATTGGCAATACAGATTAAGAGCTAGGAATAGATAGTACCTCTCTTTTCTCCCTTTCAAAAATGAAAACAAAAGAAAATTCAAATGATTGAAGTTTTTTTATTTGGAATCGTCTTAGGTCTAATTCCTATTACTTTGGCTGGATTATTCGTAACTGCTTATTTACAATACAGACGTGGTGATCAGTTGGACTTTTAATTAATTAACATCTCGTTTTTTTACTAACCTCCTTCTTGCTTTCCTATGCGGGAGGTCTAATTCAGACTGCTGCTCAGTAATTTGTGAACAGTGGAATTTTGATACAATCTATGAAATCACGCTCTGTAGGATTTGAACCTACGACATTGGGTTTTGGAGACCCACGTTCTACCGAACTGAACTAAGAGCGTTTTTCTTTTTTTTTTTTTTTTTCTAAAAAACGAAAAGGCTAGAAAGAGGGCATTCTTTAACCCGACTCGATTTTGTACGTATATACTATATCATACATAGTATATCATAAATTTCAGAATTAAATGTATGTCCGATAAAAAAAATTGATCAAAATAGATACCTCGTTACTGCTCTTCTGAGCAGTAATAGGTAGGGATGACAGGATTTGAACCCGTGACATTTTGTACCCAAAACAAACGCGCTACCAAGCTGCGCTACATCCCTTTCAATAGGTTTACAGTGTCATTGTAGAGAATTCCTGTCTTGTTTTCCACATCCTCCTTCTTTTTTATTGGTATATCAAATTCATTTCTTCTTTTTTTCTCATATCAGATAACAAAGATATAATTAAAAAATTTACTTTTTTTTTTTTATTCTCTCAATTTTACATAAATAGGCCTTTACGTTTTCAAATGGAATCGATAAGATCGTTCTAGTCGACAATATTAAAATTCTAATTTTGAAAGCGGGGGGACGGAAGTTACATATACAAATACAAGAACTTCTTAATTACATGTACATCTGTAATTATATATATTACTATATATAATGTAATACAATAAAGAAGAAAGAAGGAGGATTTCTAATGCGAGATCTAAAAACATATCTTTCCGTAGCACCGGTACTAAGTACTCTATGGTTCGGTTCGTTAGCAGGTTTATTAATAGAGATTAATCGTTTATTTCCAGATGCATTAACATTTCCCTTTTTTTCATTCTAGTTATTAACATCAGAAAGGGGTGAAAAATTTAGAGATACAATCAACAATCGGGGACTAACCCCCCCACCTTTTCTAATTTATTCTACTAATTAGAAAAGGTGGGGGGGGGGAAAGGTCATAAAAACGAGGGTTCAGGATCCAATGAAATTAGTAATAGAACGAAAAAGAGTGTTGCTAGGGAACCTATCAGATACTTAAAAAAACTACTGTACAAAGATTTTAAATATAGTTTTCACAAAATCATAAATCATTGTATTACTTATTTTTTTTATTTAATTACTAATAAATAAAATATTAATTGTAACGAAATATTTCAGAATTTTTTTTAGTTAACAGCTTCTATTTTTTTGGTTCTTGTTCTTTCTGGATCCTAAAATTAAAATAGAAGATTGAGGTGAATCATAAATCCAAAGGAGGTTTCATGGCCAAGGGTAAAGATGTTCGAGTAACAATTATTTTGGAATGTACCAGTTGTGTTCGAAATGATATTAAGAAAGAAGCCGCGGGAATTTCCAGATATATTACTCAAAAGAATCGGCATAACACCCCTAGTCGATTGGAATTGAGAAAATTCTGTCCCTATTGTTATAAACATACAATTCACGGGGAAATCAAGAAATAGATCAAATTGAGTGCTTGTATGTCAACTTTTATTTTAAGAACAGGAATAATGCTAGTATCTATATATTATTACATATATATAAATATAAACAAATAAATCAATAGAAAGAAATCTAATCCGATATTCTTAATTCTATATAGAAATTCTATCCTATATAGAAATAGAAATCGTTTTTATTTTGATCCGATCAAAATAGGATTTTAGAGATAAGGAATAAAAATAAAAATTATGAATAAATCTAAGCGACTTTTTACTAAATCCAAGCGATCTTTTCGTAGGCGTTTGCCCCCGATCCAATCGGGGGATCGAATTGATTATAGAAACATGAGTTTAATTAGTCGATTTATTAGTGAACAAGGAAAAATATTATCTAGACGGGTGAATAGAGTGACTTTAAAACAACAACGATTAATCACTATTGCTATAAAACAAGCTCGTATTTTATCTTTGTTACCTTTTCTTAATAATCAGAAACAATTTGAAAGAAGTGAGTCGACTCCTAGAACTACTAGTCTTAGAACCAGAAAAAAATAGACTTATTTTTCAATTGAATAACAATTCCAATCTGAAGGAATTAAAAAAGAGATTAATGTTTTGTTCAAAAAATCCAATCAAGAATAAAAATTTGATTGTTACGTCTGTGTCTATTATAAAAAAAAAAAAGAAAAGAATCGTCGAAAAGCATAACTCGTTTTTTCGAAACTATATACTCTCGTTTTGTTTTGACGACTTTTTTTTTAATACTAATTTCTACTCTACCTTCCCCGAGCTCATTCTCCTTAGAACTCTATTTCAAATATTTTCGTGGATTTCTTCCAATCCCCTTATTTTTTTATGTCATTCGAAATTGTATAAAGACAACTCCTATTTAATAGAGCTATTTGTGCAAGTATTTTCCGATTAAGAAGTAATTGCTTCTTGTATAGATTGTGTATGAATTCATTATAACTATAGAATACCCCCATTTCGTGAATTACGGCATTTATTCGAGTGATCCATAAACGGCGAAAATCTCTTTTTCTTTTACCCCTATCCCGATGAGCCGAAACTAAAGCTCTTATTCTCTGTTGAGTCATAGTTCGTGTAAGCCGTGAATGAGCCCCTCGAAAGCTTGATGCAAATAAACGAAGTTTTGTTCTACGCCTCCGAGCTATATATCCGCGTTTAATTCTAGTCATTGAATAAATCAAACTTTGATGAATAACTAATTCTTTTTTTAGTTATTCTTTTCCCCTTTACTAGTCTATTAATAACCAAACGAATTATTCCAATGTATAAAAAAAATTCCAATGGCTTTTGCTACTCTAACCTTCCCCACCACTATTTTTTGCTAGGTATTTTCCTTTACTTTGAAAGGCCTTGATATAAAAAAATAGAATAACTACAAAACGTAGTAAATAGAATTGGATAAATAGTGGGTTCCATCGTTTCTATGGTTACTTCTAAAACGGTGAGGTCCTCTCTAGACACCGGAGCTCCTTCTTTTAATTAATCAATACTATTGGTAACTTGTACAATTCACATTCTTTGGCTCTACCCCATGAATATTCCAGTAATAGGTCTTTCACAATGAGATCCCCTTTATACAGTAACGGTATTTCATTTTGAAAATTGATTAGGTCATTTACCCTGTTAGTCCGTTCTTTTCTTTCAAGAGTGGAATCTTTTTTCTAAAAAATGGAATTTCCCCCGCTTAATGGATACTCATTTGTTATCATTGGGGGTTTTCTAAAAAATGGAGTTGATTGGATTTGCACCAATGTAAACCATAAGTTTCAGACACAATAGAGTATATGAACGATCTATATTTTGTAAATAATGAATCGAGTTCGTCCATTCTATTTTATTCATAGGTACTGATCCGTGATATTTCAAAAAGAATTTCCTTTTTATGTCTCAGTCTATGATCTAAACGAGTCGCACATACACCCGAGTACATGTTCCTCGTCGCTGAGGGCATCCCCGAAGCGCTGGGGATTTCGTGACGTTTCGGATTGGCTGTCTTGTATTTCTAATAAGTTGTTTAATGGTTGGCATACGGAATCATATAAATAATGGGCTGGTTTAGATTAGTTCTAACCGGCTAATTCTGAATTACTTCTCTTCAAGATTCTCTTCAATATTTTTTTATTTTTATTTTTATATTGAAAAGAATATTAAACTAAACCTTTAATCTAAAAAGATATAAAATTCTAAATTGTAGATTTGCATGAAATCGCTCCTATTTTTTATTGAACCGCTACAAGATCAACAATTCCATGAGCTTGGGCTTCTGTTGCTGACATAAAAACATCCCGTTCCATGTCTTCGGATATAACCCATATAGGTTTGCCCGTTCTTTGTACATAAACCCTTGTGATGGTTTCGCGAAGTTTAAGTAATTCTTCCGCTTCCAAGATAAATTCTCCCGTTTGTGCCTCATAAAACGAACTAGCGGGTTGATGGATCATTACCCTGATGATATAATAGAAAAGGTTTTTCTATTTCGCAGAATGAGACGGGATAACAAAAAAAAATAGATAAATTTGAATAACCGTACAGGCTTTTTTTGTGCATTGCATACGGCTCCACAATGGAATTGACTTTTTTGACCTTTCCTTAAATCATCCAATTACCATCCTTCTTTTTTTTGTAGGAGTTAAAAAAATACTATGATGGTTCCGTTGCTTTATATATCATTGTTTTGATTCGTCGATGATTCAGCAATCCCAAAGTGTCTTTTTTTTTTTTTACGGTGTGAAAACAAAGTTTGTGACGCTGAAATGTGCCCGAATAGGTAAGATATCATTTGAAAAACCTCTTCCTTATCTCATACTACTCTTTCAATATATAATCGAATTTTTTTTTAATCTAAAAAATTTCATATTGAATTCGAAGTGCCATGCTATTATTACTTAACTAATTCATATTTCAAATGGCGAAGGCATAGTATTTTTTTCTCGAAAATAAAAAAACTCATTGGCGCCAAGCGTGAGGGAATGCTATACGTTTGGTAATTGCTCCTCCGACTAGGATAAAGGATGCTATTGAAGCGGCCAATCCCATGCATATTGTCTGTACATCGGGTCGCACAAATTGCATAGTATCATAAATAGCCATTCCAGATATTACCCATCCACCAGGAGAGTTTATAAACAAATAAAGATCTTTGGTATCCTTTTCTATACTGAGATATATCATAAGACTAATAAGTTGATTCGAGATTTCGGTATCAACCTCTTGGCCTAAAAAAAATAATCTTTCTCGATAAAGTCGGTTGATTAGGATAATTTTTTATTCCTTAGGAGCCGTACAGGCACCTTTTGGTGCATACGGTTCAATAAAAATTGTGAAAAAATCAATGTGTTGATTCCAACCTACCCTTTTTTCATAGAGGGTTTTTCTTTCTAACTTATAACGGAAGGGCTTGCCCCAAAAGTAAAAGAAATTTTGAGTTTTGGCGCCTTTTATTAGATATTAAAATCCTCTAAAAAAATGATTGATTCATTGATATTTTTTTTTTTCATCGAGATTCAGTTGAAATGGCGATGGTTTTTTCTTGTTCCTGAACGGGCTTCTTCCTTTTTTTATTCCATTTTTTAGGTTTATGCTCTACCCCGAGTAAAAGGAAAAATTTGCCCGATTTTGATTTGCACATATAGGACAAATGAACCAAATACCGCGTCTTTTTTTACTACTCCTTCTTTTTTTTCAATTCAGTTCTTTCACTTGTCTTCTGTCAAATAGTCAACAAATTTTGAATTATATTATATATTATTTGTATTTGATTTGAGCAACAGTTTTAGATCGCCCTGTTTCAATTTTTTTTATAGAGTTTTTATCATAATTTTGCATATAATAGAAGTAGTAATTATAAAAATATTATATATTAATTATCAATTGGGTTTTTGCTAAACGGAGCCTGGATACTTCATTTTATTAGTCCGATCACGTAAACCATAAAAAAATTTTGATAATCTAATATCAATCTAAATACTCCCTGCATTTAATTCCACTTTATTTTTTGCGCTTCGCGTTACAAATTTTTGATAATTCAATCAATCTTTTTGAGCGAAACAGAGGATATCTCGATCGAGGGAGAAAATGGGGAAATCCCATATAGCCCGATATATCTGACAAGTCGCACTATATGTCAACCCAAGATGTATCTCCTTCTCCAGGACTTCGAAAAGGTACTTTTGGAACGCCAATAGGCATGAAATGAAAAAAAAAGAGAATGAAGTTCTCTATTTCACTTTGATGTGGAAACGTAAAATTGGGGTTTCGTTTTTTAATACTATTATCCTTTTTTCCTACTTTATTAATCATATTTAAATTAATGATATTTAATACATAAGTTGAATAAGCTAAAATAAAATATAAAATAAAAGTAAAGTAAGAGAGAATGAATAAAACTAAAGGAAATTTTTTACGAACGGGCTTCTGAATGATCAACAACAATAGCTATCTTGGTTCATAGAAAATAGGATTAACCCCCATTGCATATTGGTACTTATCGGATATAGAATAGATCCGCTTCCCTTTTTTTCTATGAATTGAATTGTTCCATTATTACTAACAGAATAGAACAAATATTAATCCTTTCTCCGAAATAATTACCTAAAAAGGGGGGGTACGTAGCATAGTTTTTTCCAATGCAATAAAGTTACATAGTGTCTATTTTTCGTTGATAAAGGGGTATTTCCATGGGTTTGCCTTGGTATCGTGTTCATACTGTTGTATTGAATGATCCCGGTCGTTTACTTGCTGTTCATATAATGCATACTGCTCTAGTTGCTGGTTGGGCTGGTTCGATGGCTCTATATGAATTAGCAGTTTTTGATCCCTCCGACCCCGTTCTTGATCCAATGTGGAGACAAGGTATGTTCGTTATACCTTTCATGACTCGTTTAGGAATAACCAATTCGTGGGGCGGTTGGAATATTACAGGGGGGACTATAACGAATCCGGGTCTTTGGAGTTACGAAGGGGTAGCCGGAGCACATATAGTGTTTTCTGGTTTGTGCTTCTTGGCAGCTATTTGGCATTGGGTATATTGGGATCTAGAAATTTTTTGTGATGAACGTACAGGAAAACCTTCTTTGGATTTGCCCAAGATTTTTGGAATTCATTTATTTCTTTCAGGAGTGGCTTGCTTCGGTTTTGGCGCATTTCATGTAACAGGATTATATGGTCCTGGAATATGGGTATCCGACCCTTATGGACTAACCGGAAAGGTACAACCCGTAAACCCGGCGTGGGGCGTGGAGGGTTTTGACCCTTTTGTTCCGGGAGGAATAGCCTCTCATCATATTGCAGCAGGGACGTTGGGTATATTAGCGGGCCTATTCCATCTTAGTGTTCGTCCGCCTCAACGTCTATACAAAGGATTACGTATGGGCAATATTGAAACCGTCCTTTCCAGTAGTATTGCTGCTGTCTTTTTTGCAGCTTTTGTTGTTGCTGGAACTATGTGGTATGGTTCTGCAACTACTCCCATCGAATTATTTGGTCCTACTCGTTATCAATGGGATCAGGGATACTTTCAACAAGAAATATATCGAAGAGTTAGTGCTGGACTGGCTGAAAATCAAAGTTTATCAGAAGCTTGGGCGAAAATTCCTGAAAAATTAGCTTTTTATGATTATATTGGTAATAATCCAGCAAAAGGGGGGTTATTCCGAGCGGGTTCAATGGACAATGGGGATGGAATAGCTGTTGGATGGTTAGGCCACCCCGTCTTTAGAAATAAAGAAGGGCGTGAACTTTTTGTACGCCGCATGCCTACTTTTTTTGAAACTTTTCCGGTAGTTTTGGTAGACGGAGACGGAATTGTTAGAGCTGACGTCCCGTTTAGAAGGGCAGAATCAAAATATAGTGTCGAACAAGTAGGTGTAACTGTTGAGTTTTATGGTGGTGAACTCAATGGAGTGAGTTATAGTGATCCCGCAACTGTGAAAAAATATGCTAGACGGGCTCAATTGGGTGAGATTTTTGAATTAGATCGTGCGACTTTGAAATCTGATGGTGTTTTTCGTAGCAGCCCAAGAGGTTGGTTTACGTTTGGACATGCTTCGTTTGCTCTACTTTTCTTCTTTGGACACATTTGGCATGGTGCTAGAACCCTCTTCAGAGATGTTTTTGCTGGTATTGATCCAGATTTGGATGCTCAAGTGGAATTCGGGGCATTCCAAAAACTTGGAGATCCAACTACAAAACGACAAGCAGTCTGATGCAACATTGCTTTTTTTCTTCTAGTTTCTGTTTGTTATTTTATTTAATAGGTAGGGTACTGTAGGAATCTTTATTTAAATCGCTGCCGTTTCTTTGACTCTTTTTCTTTCTTTATCCTCCCAAGTAAACAAAACGTAAACAAAACAGGTATGAAAGCTATAATTGTAAACCACGATCAAATTTATGGAAGCATTGGTTTATACATTTCTCTTAGTATCCACTTTAGGGATAATTTTTTTCGCTATTTTTTTTCGGGAACCACCTAAAATTTCAACTAAAAAATGAAATAATTTTTCATTATCTTCATTAACGTAATCAGCCTCCAAATATTTGGAGGCTGATTACGTTAACTAGTCCCCGTGTTCCTCGAATGGATCTCTTAGTTGTTGAGAGGGTTGCCCAAAGGCAGTATATAGAGCATACCCAGTAAAACTTACAAGTAACCCAGATATAAAGATGGCGACTAGGGTTGCTGTTTCCATTATTATAGAATTGAAAGACCACACCGGATCTATGCTAAGATCATTTATTTACAACGGAATGGTATACAAAGTCAACAGATCGTAATGAATACAAAATAAGATTTATGGCTACACAAACTGTTGAAGATAGTTCTAGATCTGGTCCAAGAAGCACTACTGTAGGGAAGTTATTGAAACCATTGAATTCCGAATATGGTAAAGTAGCTCCCGGATGGGGAACGACCCCTTTGATGGGTGTTGCAATGGCTCTATTTGCGGTATTCCTATCTATTATTTTGGAGATTTATAATTCTTCTGTTCTACTGGATGGAATTTCAGTGAATTAGACTGAGAAGAATCTTGAAGTTCTAGCTTTTAGCTCGATACAAAAAAGTAAAGTATGCAGGTCTAACAATTTTAGCCTATTCTCCTTTGGTAGTTCGACCGCGAAATTTTTTTCTGCATTGTATATTTCCGGAATATGAGTGTGTGACTTGTTAGAATTGACCCTATGGATAGTACAGAGAATGGGGTCTGTCATCTTTATCAAGATGGTTTTACTTCGTCGGATATTCATTCGAGTATCTGGAGCACGAAATAGATCAAATAGATCACAAAGTATTCGAACTATGATTCATACTTAAATACTCAAACCTC